TCAAGAAAAGGCAAGCGTGTAGTCATTTTTACTGCTAACAAGGAAAATACTGATCCTAATAGTACGGATACTAATATGCGCGATCAAATAGACGAAGTGGCTTTGATACGTTATTCACAACAATCAGACTTTCGGCGCGGTATAATCAAAGGTTCTATGCGAGCTCAAAGGCGTAAAATAGTTATTTTAAAATTGTTTCAAGCAAATGCACATTCCCCTCTTTTTTTGGAGAGACTACAAAAATCCCCTCTTTTTTCTTTTGATATCTCTGGGTTGATTAAACTAATTTTTAGAAATTGGGTGGGTAAAGGGGAAGCATTTAAAATTGTAGACTATACAAAAGAACAAACAAAAAGAGAAGAAAAAAAAGAGAAGAACAAAAGAAAGGAAAAAGCGCGCATAGAGATAGCAGAGGCCTGGGATAGCATTCCATTTGCGCAAGTAATAAGAGGTTGCATGCTACTAACTCAATCTATTTTTAGAAAATATATTCTATTACCTTCATTCATAATTGCGAAAAATATTGGACGTATATTCCTATTGCAACTTCCCGAATGGTCTGAGGATTTACAGGAATGGAATAAAGAGATCCATCTTAAATGTACCTATAACGGTGTTCCATTATCCGAAACAGAATTTCCGAAAAATTGGTTGACAGATGGTATTCAGATAAAAATCTTATTTCCTTTCTGTCTGAAACCTTGGCACAAATCGAAACTACGATCCTCTCAGAAAGATCTAATGAAAAAGAAAAAAGAAAAAGATGATTTTTGTTTTTTAACAGTTTGGGGAATGGAAGCCGAACTTCCTTTTGGTTCGCCCCGAAAACGACCTTCCTTTTTTAAACCCATTTTAAAGGAATTCGAAAAAAAAATTGGAAAATGGAAAAAGAAGTATTTTCGAGTTCTAACAGTTTTCAAAGGAAAAACAAAATTACTTCGAAAAGTTTCAAAAGAAACAAAAAAATGGGTTATCAAAAGTGTTATTTTTATAAAAATAATAATAAAAGAACTTTCAAAAGTAAATCCAATTCTATTATTTAGATTAAGAAAAGTAGAAGTATATGAATCGAGCGAAATTAAAGAAGAAAAAGATTCCATAATAAGCAATCAGATAATTCACGAATCATTTAGTCAAATTGCATCTCCGAGTTGGACAAATTCTTCATTGACAGAAAAAAAAATGAAGGATCTGACTGATAGAACAAGTACAATTCGAAATCAAATAGAAAGAATCACAAAAGAGAAAAAAAAAGTAACTCCAAGAATAAATAATCTTAGTCCTAACAAAACAAGTTATAGTGCTAAAAGATTCGAAAAGTGGGAAATATTAAAAAAAAGAAATGCTCGATTAATCTGTCAATTACCCCCTTTTTTTAAATTTTTCATTGAAAAAATATACACAGATATATTTTTATCTATCATTAATATTCCCAGAATAAATACAGAACTTTTTCTTGAATCAACAAAAAAAATTATTGATAAATCCATTTACAATAATGAAAGAAAACAAGAAAGAATTAATAAAAAAAAGAAAACTCCAATTCCGTTTTTTTCGACTATAAAAAAGCCACTTCATAATATTAGTAATATTAAAGCAAATTCACATATTTTTTATGACTTATCCTACGTGTCACAAGCATATGTATTTTACAAATTATCACAAATCCAAGTTAGTAACTCGTTACGATCTGTTGTTCAACATCAAGGAAGCCATTTTTTTCTTAAGCCTAAAATAAAGGATTCTTTTGAAACACAAGGAATGGTTCATTCAAAATCAGCAGATAAGAAACTTCCGAGTTATGAAATGAATCAATGGAAAAACTGGCTAAGAGGACATTATCAATACCATTTATCTCAGATCAGATGGTCTAGATTAATACCAGAAAAATGGCGAAATACAGTTCATCCGCGTCGTATAGCTAAAGAAAATTTTAGCAAATGGCATTCATATGAAAAAGACCAATTAATTAATTCCAAAAAACAAAAACAATTTGAAGTATATTCATTATCTAATCAAAAAGATAATTTTCTAAAATACTATAGATATGATCTTTTATCATATAAATTTCTTAATTATGAAAATAAAGCGGAATGCTTTTTTTATAGATCTCCCTTTCAAGGAAATAAGAACCAAGAGATTTCTTATAACACGCCTAAAGAGACACTTTTTGATATGCTGAGGAATATCCCTATTAAAAATTATCTAGGAAAGGTCGATATTCTATATATGGAAAAACCGACCGATAGAAAATATTTTGATTGGAAAATTTTCAATTTTTATCTTAGACAAAAAGTCGATATTGAGGCCTGGATCATGATCGATACCAATAGGACTCAAAATACTCAAATTCGTACTAATAATTCTCAAATAATTTCTAAAAAAGATCTTTTTTATCTTATGATTCCAGAAATCAATCCACCAAACTCCCACAAAGGATTTTTTGATTGGATGGGAATGAATGAAAAAATACTAAAGCGTCCCATATCGAATCTGGAACTTTGGTTCTTCCCAGAATTTGTGTTACTTTATAAAGTATATAAAATGAAACCTTGGTTTATACCAAGCAAATTACTTCTTTTAAATAGAAGTGAAAATAGTAGTGAAAATAAAAAGATCAATGAAAAGGAAAAAGGAAGTTTTTTGATAGCCTCGAATAAAAAGCATCGAAATCAAGAACCCACAAGCCGAGGAGATCGTGGATCCGTTCTCTCACAACAAAAAGATATTGAAGAAAATTATACAAGATCAGACATGAAAAAAGGGAAAAAGAAAAAACAATACAAAAGCAACACGGAAGCAGAACTAGATTTCTTCCTGAAACGTTATTTGCTTTTTCAATTGAGATGGGACGAGACTTTGAATCAAAGAATGATCGATAATATCAAGGTATATTGTCTCCTGCTTAGACTGATAGATCCAAGAAAAATTACTATATCCTCGATTCAAAAGAGAGAAATGAGTTTGGATATAATGCTGATTCAGAAGAATTTAACTCTTTCAGAATTGATGAAGAAGGGGGTATTGATTCTAGAACCCATTCGTCTGTCTGGAAAAAAAGATGGGCAATTTATTATGTATCAAACCATAGGTATTTCGTTGGTTCATAAGAGTAAGCATCAAACTAATCAAAAATACCAAGAGCAAAGATATGTTTCTAAGAATAATTTGGATGAAACTATTTCACCACATCAAAGAATAACTGGAAATAGAGACAAAAATCATTTTGATTTACTTGTTCCTGAAAATATTTTATCGTTTAGACGTCGTAGAAAATTGAGAATTCTAATTTGTTTCAATTCAAAGAATAGAAATTCTATAGATAGAAATCCAGTATTTTGGAACGTAAAAAACAGCAGCCAAGTTTCACATGACAATAACCATCTTGATAGAGAGAAAAATCAATTAATGAAATTAAAGCTCTTTCTTTGGCCTAATTATCGATTAGAAGATTTAGCTTGTATGAATCGTTATTGGTTTGATACAAATAATGGCAGTCGTTTCAGTATGTTAAGGATACATCTGTATCCACGATTGAAAATTTGTGGATAATACACTTTTTCTATATATCCTATACCCTATATATAATATAGGGTATATGAAAGCAAACAAATACACAGATCACACGCCTTGTCTCACATTTCATTCTAGTATCCAATATGAAATGAATAATGTCTCAATTCGATCTCGAAATGAATCAACAGAACCTTCTTCATTTTAGGTCTAAATTCTTCGATGCGAAAATGTACCAATCTTTTTCTATCCCTATCTAAATCCAATTAGAAATTGGATTGATTGATTTGAATTCAGAAAATTAGGAGTTCATAAAGAAATTTGGATTAGATTATTGTATATACCACATTCAAATTAATGGCATTATTATTACTGATCGGTAAAATCCATATCTGTAAAAAGGGAAAGGGGCATTTTTTTATGGTAAAAAATTCATTCATTTCGGTTATTTCTCAAAAAGAAAACGAAGAAAACAGAGGGTCTGTTGAATTTCAAGTATTCAGTTTCACCGCTAAGATAAGGAGACTTACTTCACATTTGGAATTGCACAAAAAAGACTTTTCATCTCAGAGAGGTTTGCGAAAAATTTTGGGAAAACGTCAACGACTGCTGGCCTATTTTTCAAAAAGAAATAGAGGACGCTATAAAGAATTAATTGGTGAGTTGGATATTCGAGAGATAAAAACTCGTTAATTTGAAGCGTGATACCATTTGAGCTTAGTCGTTTAAATTTTGATGAACTTCTTTTTACTTTCAGCAATGCATGGAAGAATGACTCGGGAAAAACTTATGATTGCACCAACTACAAGAAAAGACCTCATGGTAGTCAATATGGGCCCTCACCACCCATCAATGCATGGTGTTCTTCGACTGATCGTTACTCTCGATGGTGAAGATGTTATTGACTGTGAACCAATATTGGGTTATTTACATAGAGGGATGGAGAAAATTGCGGAAAATCGAACAATTATACAATATTTGCCTTATGTAACACGTTGGGATTATTTAGCTACTATGTTCACAGAAGCAATAACCGTAAACGGACCCGAACAGCTAGGCAATATTCAAGTACCTAAAAGGGCTAGCTATATCAGAGCTATTATGTTGGAGTTGAGTCGTATCGCTTCCCATTTGTTATGGCTTGGCCCTTTTATGGCAGATATTGGGGCACAGACCCCTTTCTTCTATATTTTTCGAGAACGAGAATTAATATATGACCTATTCGAAGCTGCTACCGGTATGCGCATGATGCATAATTATTTTCGTATCGGAGGAGTCGCTGCTGATCTACCTCATGGCTGGATAGATAAATGTTTGGATTTTTGCGATTATTTTTTAACCGGGGTTGCTGAATATCAAAAGCTTATTACACGGAATCCTATTTTTTTAGAACGAGTTGAAGGCGTAGGCATTATTGGCGGAGAAGAAGCACTAAATTGGGGTTTATCAGGGCCAATGCTACGAGCTTCCGGAATACAATGGGATCT